GGGAAAATGAAAAGAATTTCATGTTCCCTTCCTTCTTACGTATTAATATATAGAATAATGAAAATCTATAATAGAAATGTTGCATATTTCTATATCTATATCTCCCGAGAACCTTCCTTTTTTTTACTATGAATCCCTGTTGGATCGGATTCTAACGAATCCTTAGGGAACTCGTAAGAAACTCTTTATTATAAGATAAGGACGGGAGAACAAGAATAAAAAAGCGGATTATCATACATATATTTTGTGTAGAAAGATGAATAGGTACACTTATTTAGTTCTACATTCCTTGCACTTATTATATACTTATAATAAATATACTTATCATAAGATATATTTCTAACAAGTACAAATTTCTAACAAGTACAAATATTAAATCGAGGCACCTATTCTATGACAGATTTCAATTTACCCTCTATTTTTGTGCCTTTAGTGGGCCTAGTATTTCCGGCAATTGCAATGGCTTCTTTATCTCTTCATGTTCAAAAAAACAAGATTGTTTAGATCCGATGGGATCAAATCTCATCAATTTATTTTAACACTTGGACTTGGATCATAATACAGATATCTTTTAGTGGAATAGGGTACGGTACGACATGTGACTCCCTCCGAGCACAAATAAAAAAGCTGTTATTGTTATGCATGCAGATCCATGATATATGGATAAATGCATGTATATTATATGTGAGTATAGCTGTTTTTGTTTTCAAATAGATCAGCGAATATCTGAAATAGAAAGTCAATGTATCTATATGTATGTAGATATACATAGTGGGATCATATGAAGGGGATGTTATTATTTTATATCTAACCAATTCGATGAATTACTCCTAATGGTTTACATCATAATAATGCTAGTTGATGAGAGTTACTTCGGGATCAAAAACAAAAAAAAGTAAAGTCAAATTCATTTGGCTTATTCTATTATCTCAATTGCAATAGAATGCAACTGGATCGAGTATGAACTGGCAATCCGAACGTATATGGATAGAACTTGTAACGGGGTCTCGAAAAACAAGTAATTTCTGCTGGGCCTGTATCCTTTTTTTAGGTTCACTAGGATTCTTATTGGTTGGAACTTCCAGTTATCTTGGTAGAAATCTGATATCCGTATTTCCCTCTCAGGAAATCCTTTTTTTTCCCCAAGGAATCGTGATGTCTTTCTATGGGATCGCTGGTCTGTTCATTAGTTCCTATTTGTGGTGCACAATTTCGTGGAATGTAGGTAGTGGTTATGATCTTTTTGATAGAAAAGAAGGAATAGTGTGTATTTTTCGTTGGGGATTTCCTGGAATAAATCGTCGCATCTTCCTTCGATTCCTTATGAGAGATATCCAGTCAATCAGAATGGAAGTTAAAGAGGGTCTTTATCCTCGTCGTGTCCTTTATATGGAAATCAGAGGCCAGGGAGCCATTCCCTTGACTCGTACCGATGAGAATTTTACTCCACGAGAAATTGAACAAAAAGCTGCTGAATCGGCCTATTTCTTGCGCGTACCAATTGAAGTATTTTGAAATGAACTGAAGAATGAATGCTTTCTCCGCATGAGGGAAGGAACTCAGGAATCCCCTTTTTAATATAACTGAAGTTTCTTCGGAACGTTTATTCGAGCAAAACATGTTCGATTCTATTTCCCCCGTTCCGTTGGTAATACCGTTGTGTTGTGGCCCATAGAATAAAGCAGGCGGACGAATACGGAACAGCCATAATAAGAAGCTATTTTTATCCACCAAAACAAAAACTCTTTTTTTTTACTATATGGAACTAAACTCAATTCTTTCATACTAGTAACAAATCTAATAAGTATATATTCATCACACATATCAGAACATTTCGGAATACAGTACAGAATTCATCTTTTTAGAACCAATATTTTGAATTGATACGTTAGATACAGATGGATCGTATCTCGTAAATTCTCTCTCTTTCGTCAATCGATGTTTCTTTTTTTTATCCTTTCTTTTGCTCCTTGATGACCAAACGATTGGATCTCTCATAACTATTCAATTTCTCTCTTGTTTTGCCACCCATTTCGGATTTCATCATCAATATTCTTCAGAAATATCCCCTCAATTATTCCTGGGCTGTGGGTAGCCAGTGAAACATTTCGAAATAATTGATTGATCCAGGGGGAGTTCTTTCGTCTCGAAATCCGAATAATATTCATTACTTCAAGTGGTTTTTCGGGCATTCATCGAAAGGAACAAATGAAGATACAATTGGTTCGAATTTGACCAATTGAGATACCTGGGAACTTGATTATTTCTTCATTCGAAACGGACCTTTATTCTATTTCTATATTCTTTCTAGATCCAAGGACTAAACAATTCAAAAAAAAAGAAGGAATAGATCCGATCCATAGGTTCCATACCTTGTTATAGAACTCATGCTTCATAGAAATATCGGATCAGATAGAGTCGGCGAATGAAGCAGTTTCATTAACAATTTACAGAACAGATTAAAAGTGCCAAAAAAGAAAGCATTGACTTCCCTCCCATATCTTGCATCTATAGTCTTTTTGCCCTGGTGGATCTCTCTCTCATTTAATAAAAGTCTGGAACCTTTAGTTACTAATTGGTGGAATACAAGGCAATCCGAAACTTTTTTGAATGATATTCAAGAGAAGAACGTTCTAGAAAGATTCATAGAATTAGAACAACTATTCCTGTTGGACGAAATGATAAAGGAGTACCCGGAGACACAGATACAAAAGCTTCGTATAGGAATCCACAAAGAAACAATACAATTGGTCAAAATGCACAATGAAGATCATATCCATATAATTTTGCATTTCTCGACAAATATAATCTGTTTTGCTATTCTAAGTGGTTATTCTATTCTGGGTAATGAAGAACTTGTCATTCTTAATTCTTGGGTTCAGGAATTCCTCTATAACTTAAGCGACACAATAAAAGCTTTTTCTATTCTTTTATTAACTGATTTATGTATCGGATTCCACTCGCCCCATGGTTGGGAACTAATGATTGGTTCGGTCTACAAAGATTTTGGATTTGCTCATAACAATCAAATTATATCTGGTCTTGTTTCCACTTTTCCAGTCATTCTAGATACAATTTTGAAATATTGGATCTTCCATTATTTAAATCGTGTATCTCCTTCACTTGTAGTGGTTTATCATTCAATGAATGAATGAAGAACTCATTTGATCTGCCGATATCAATCAAATCCGAATGTTACTTCGTACATAAACAAACCATTTTTAATCTGACTCACTCTTTATACTTCTACCCGTCTAAGGGATTCCCCCTCCAGTACAATGGCAGAATCGTGGATAGGGAACTATACTAGCTACCTACCTAATTTATTGTAGAAATTTCCGGGATCAATAATTGGACCATGCAAAATAGAAATACCTTTTCTTGGGTAAAGGAACAGATGACTCGATTCATTTCCGTATCGATCATGATATATGTCATAACTCGGACATCTATTTCAAATGCATATCCCATTTTTGCGCAGCAGGGTTATGAAAATCCACGAGAAGCAACTGGGCGTATTGTATGCGCCAATTGCCATTTAGCTAATAAGCCCGTGGATATTGAGGTTCCACAAGCTGTGCTTCCTGATACTGTATTTGAAGCAGTTGTTAGAATCCCTTATGATATGCAACTGAAACAAGTTCTTGCTAATGGGAAAAAGGGGGCTTTGAATGTGGGGGCTGTTCTTATTTTACCCGAGGGATTCGAATTAGCTCCCCCCGATCGTATTTCTCCCGAGATGAAAGAAAAGATAGGCAATCTGTCTTTTCAGAGTTATCGCCCCACTAAAAGAAATATTCTTGTGGTAGGTCCTGTTCCTGGTCAGAAATATAGTGAAATCGTCTTTCCCATTCTTTCCCCGGACCCTGCTACTAAGAAAGACGTTCACTTCTTAAAGTATCCCATATATGTAGGTGGGAACAGGGGAAGAGGTCAGATTTATCCCGATGGGAACAAGAGTAACAATACAGTCTATAATGCTACAGCAGCAGGTATAGTAAGCAGAATAGTACGTAAAGAAAAAGGGGGGTATGAAATAACCATAGCTGACGCATCGGATGGACACCAAGTGGTTGATATTATACCTCCAGGACCAGAACTTCTTGTTTCAGAGGGTGAATCTATCAAGCTTGATCAACCATTAACGAGTAATCCCAATGTGGGTGGATTTGGTCAGGGAGATGCAGAAATAGTACTTCAAGATCCATTACGTGTCCAAGGTTTGTTGTTCTTCTTGGCATCTGTTATTCTGGCACAAATCTTTTTGGTTCTAAAAAAGAAACAGTTTGAGAAGGTTCAATTGTCCGAAATGAATTTCTAGATCCACGGATTCATCAAGCTGGTAAAAAGAGCCGAATTGTTGTGATCGATGCAATTATGTATGATTCAAAAAAATCATGGAAAATGTTTTGCTTGCTTTGTTTATACTGTTTTTCTGCGAGATGCCAGAAATTGCTTGTATCCCATTCCTAGCAATAGTATGTATATTGCGAAGAAGACTACTTGATCCCCCCTTCTTTTTTTCAATCAAAATGGGAGTGTTGTGACTATGTTAGGCCTCCCATTGGCAGATTGTAAATGCCATGTAATGCATCAATAGTTTTTTTGTACCTAATAGAATCGAATTCTAATAGATAATAGGCATAAGTAGGAGGAGAATACACGCGGATAAATGAAAGGAACAAATGATTCTAGGAGGGATTACTCGTCTTCCTAATCTTCCACACAAGAAAAGGGTGGAAAATTCCTTTTCTTGTGTGGAAATAATAATGATTCTTGATCCTGTTCGTCAAAGATTACTATTTATTTGGTTTTCCAGTTCTATCGGAACTCGTTTGTTTCGATTCATAAGAAGTAGTGGACAAACAAAAAAAGGGGTGGGAGTAACTTACTGAGCAAATAAAACTTCTTCAATGAACTTAATAAAAAAAGTAAAAAAAAGAAAATTTGAACTGTGATGAAATAATCAATAAGGATTGGTATATGCGCAAAAATCCAAG